CATTCGAAACTTTTGAATGTCGGGTCGGAGGTTTCTGCCTTGTTATCAAAAAGGAAGTTGTTGGGTAAAGCAAACTCCCTCCTTGGACGAGCACGGGGCTTAGTCAAGTAGAACCGGGTTGCGCTGCTTGATGCTCCGATCGAAAACAAATCAGTGGGGCCATGCCGGTACGACTGAATATGCGTTAGAAAGGTCAATCCCTCCCCTACGACACCAAAAAAACCGGGCCGAACTTCTAACAGCCCGCCCGCTTCCATAGAAAAATATCGCGGCAACGTAGACCTAAGTGGTCATATTGGATCCTTGGGAACCATCACAAGTACGGCCGGCCTATATTTGAACGAGAATGCCGTGTCGTTCAGCGGAGCCTAAAAGAAGGTGACTCGCGCAGACAGCTGACTCCTTTTCAATAGAAAGGAATAGCCAAACCAACCCAGCTGGCTGATCAATCTCAGAGATCTTATCGGCCGGCAAACCGGAGACGGACGACCACGGTTCCGACCTTACCAGCACCAGAGGTGTACTAATCAATGAACCCCCGAAACCAACTTTCTTTTCTGACAAAATCCACCAAGTCTAAGCGGTCACGACATCTTGTTGATATTGATTGAGGACTTTCGCTGACTGACTCCATCCATAAACCTAGACCCCGGTAACCTTCGTAACCAAAGCGTCACGACAACATCCAAAGTTTACCTTTGGATTCTGAAGTAGGGGGCAAGGAGGAGCGCGTAGGAATGTCGACCACCACATAAGCCACTAGTGGCTGAGAGAAAGCGAGCAGCACCTTGTATAGGTTGGGCAGAGCTTGAAGAAGCAAGCCCCTATCAGAGCAGAGAAAGCCATTGCGCGCTAGCCTAACTAGCTAGCATTTTTCAGCTGGCTGTTATTTAGTTGTAGCGCGCCTTCCCTCCTTCTATAACTTTGGAAAGATTTAGCAGTATTTTCTTATGATGACCTGGTCGAGAGAGTACGATACATCGGTGTAAAAGGTTGAGTGGGATCTGTAAGGTTGGTTATAGTCAGGCCTGGCCGGAAAGTGTTCTTGCCTCTATCATTAGCTCGGGTAGCCCCTGTTTCTGGTCTTTTAGTCACCTTCCAATGGCTCTTTTCCCAATCACATCCCTGGGTAAGGGGTCTCTAACTCTGCTTTCTAAATCTCTGTTTCCACACTTCTTTAATGTTGCCATTTCAAACTAAAATAACAAATGATAGGATCAAACCCGCCTTCCCCTACTTTATGGTCTTGTGAACGGAGTCGAGATAGGGTATGGACAGTCTCCCATAACAAGAATAGGAATACGCGAGCCTTCCCGATGTCTTTGATTTCCTACTAGAGAAAGACGGCTTCTATCACGAGTTTAGGTCCTTTTCCAGTTCCGGGGATGGGGTTTTCAAATCTTCCATTTTTTGGTTAGAAAACGAGCTTCTGGCAAGACACCGGGGGGAGCATCTATAATTTCATAACCTGCATTGGTGCGGTAGAGTGGCACCTCATATGCTCGATCCATAGAGAAAGAGGGAGTACCAAGTCGTTCAGGAGTGGAAAATTACCACGTATCCATCAATCAGTCATCCCATTTCATTCCTCTTTAACACCCATTTAGTAGTGCTTTGGGCAGTTATCCGGTCATTCCAATCTTTCGTATGCGGATCTGTAATATCTATATCTGAATAAGACGCTTCAGGAGAGGTTTAAATAACTCGACTGAAAGGAGAGGTAATCAACAGGCGAAGCAAGCAAGTCCTGCTTGAACGGTTCTATCTTGGTAGTTCTCCGATCTCTTGGAAAACTAGGAAACAACCAACAGTGTCAAGGTCTTCCGCCGAAGCCGAGTATAGATCTATGGCGTTTGCTTTGTGCGAGCTTAAATGGTTCAAGGAGTTACTTCTCTCGTTTGGTATCAAACATGACGAACCAATGAAGTGATTTTGTGATAGCAAGTCTGCTATGAATATTGCTGCCAATCCTGTGTTTCATGGAGCGCACGAAGCACATTGAATCTGATTGTCATCAGGTGCGTGATGCGGTTCAAGAAAAACTCATTACAACCGAACACATCTCTACTAAAGAACAACCTGCCGATTTGCTCACCAAGGCGTTACCAGCTCCGACTTTTGTTTATTTGCTTTTCAAATTTGGAAGATTGTGACCCTGTCCTGCTTTTCACTGGCTCAGCTGCTCGATAGGAATAGGAAACCGTTCCAACCACTTCCACAACTAGGAGGATTGGCATTTGGCCAAGTCCAACTGGAATGAAAATCTCTGCCACGAACGGGCTACTCCGAATCAGGTGGCCTTGGGAGCTCTTGATGGAAGCAAGTGTAGCTAAGAAAACAAACTGTACTAGCATGGCCTGAATGCCGAGTCTTTCTCCCGCCGTTCCCTGTTCGCTTCTTTTTCAATGACGGTAACGCCGTTTCCACTTTAAAGAAAGGATAGGACGAGTATCGGACGAGATATTGACTCTGACCTCTCCTACTTGGCGCTTCGGCCCCTGAGAATTTTCCGTACCTGTCTCTGGCCCAATTTGGAGTTTTTTCCAATCAATTCGGAAATCAGAAAGTTTACTCTCCCAGCGGGCCTGGTTCGTGCCGAGAATACGCTGTTTGAAAGGTCTCGGAATTTCTTGTCCGATTGAAATGGTAGAAACGACTTCTCCGACTGATCCGCGGCTGCTGTTTCTAACTAACTACTGTTGCTAAGCTCCCTTCGGGAGAGTGAGCTACACTTGCTTGTATTCTTTTTAAGGTCTCTACGAGCGGGGTTCCATACTGTTGACATGGTTAGCTCAGCAACACATGCTTAACACAGCAAAGGACCGTAGGCGCGCAGCGCTGCCTTCCTGGCTTGCTTGGGATACCAACTAGAATCCCTACCCATCACCGCCAATTGATCAAAGTGCGGGATGATCGGGCAGATCAGTTGGTCCGATTGTATCTTTCTTGGTTCTCAGTGTGTCGGATTATTAAATTGGCGAAGCCTATAAAGGCTAGCACATTCCGTACCATTGTGACTCCCATTAAAGATATGGGTCGGGTTAAAGAGGTGTGTTCTGAACTTAAACAAAATGTAGAAAATTTGTTCAGACGCTATCTCCCCTGGGTGAACTCAATCCCCTTAGAAAAGGGATTTCAGTTTGTCCCGTCCTGGAAGTCCACCCCTAATGATTTAAGTAACCTTGTTCAACATAAGATCCAACGGAGCCCTGAAGAGGAGGAAGCGCGCCGTGAAGCACGGAGGCAACTTCGTGAAGAGCGTAAGCTCAAAAAACTGCGTCCGCCGAAACCGAATCTTCAGTTGCACATGTGGTCTAAAAAGGTTACAGGTAGTGATGAGCAGCCTGCTCCTAAAGAACGGAAGGAGACTTGTTTCTTCTCTGCGATGTTCTTGGAAATCGCGGCTTTTGCCCGCCAGCTGCGAATCATTCATTCAGAACCGGATGGTATTTTCAGTCCAGGTATTCTCTTTCAACCTGGGTATACTTTGTACCCGTTTGATACGCAATTTAGTACCTGGGCAGCTAATGAAGGGTTGAGGTTTTATGAGGCTTGGCCTGGCTTGGTGTTTGATTCCCTCGCCATGGGCTTCGACCGTTCTTCTCAACCTCTTTATTCCGGACGTTTGGCTCAGTCCTTAGAGGGTGGCCGGAAAGCGGCGTTTGTTTGTAATCGGTAACTGGTTTAAACAACGTCTGTTATACCCCGTGCATGTGTGGGGTATGTCTGTTCTGAGGCGTATTCCACAAGACGGTACCTTCCATCAAGAAGGTCCTATCCATCGTCTGGCAAAGAGACGCCCAAGATTTATAGCAAGTTTTGACTTGAGCGCTGCCACCGATCGGTGGCCCGTTCCAGTCATATATGAGCTTATGGCGTGCCTTTTCGGTCAAACGATGGCATCGTGCATTGTCAATGGTGCCTTAGCACTCAACTCATGCTCTTTGAAGTCCGTTACTGGACGGCATGACGAAGTTGTGTTTGTTGCAGGTCAACCTTTGGGTTATTACGGCTCCTGGGCTCTATTCGCGTTGTCCCACCATGCTATTGTGTGGTTGGCAGCATTACGAGCATATCCTCATCAGACGAGACCATTTCTCGACTACGCTTTGTTAGGTGATGACATCGTCATTGCCGATCGTAGTGTGGCTAAGGAGTACCGTTCTCTACTTGATGCTTTGCAAGTAGATATATCTGATGCCAAGTCTATTGTATCTGAGACGGGTTGTCTTGAGTTCGCCAAGCGGTTCTGGGTTAAGATAATGTCGAAGGACTTATCCCCAGTATCTGCGAAAGCTGTGCTTGAGAGCTACTTCCTCGTTGGTACTCAGCAGTTGGCCTATAAGTACAAGTTAAGTCCTAAGACTTGTTTAAGGTTAAATAAAGCTGGATACCGCGTGCTAGGACAAATGGACACTAAGGCCCTATCCCGGCGTTTTAGTCGGATTCAGGCGTTATCTAGTAAGCTTTTAGTCGGTCCTGATCGGTTACCACTCGAGTGGTGGATTGGAAGAGGATTACCTCTCAGTCCCTATCTTCGTGGTGTGTTAATTGCAAGGATTCGGGATGGGATGAAGCTTAAGCAGCTCACGCCCCCTCCCTTGGAGATGTTCCTTTGTGGAGAGCCAGAAGCACATATCGCAGAAAACACCGCTTATAGACATTGTATGAACAATGGTGTGAGTACGTGGTATGGTTTGACTTCGTTCCTCGTCGTGCCCCTTCCCACCTAGGAAGAGATACTAACCCGCAGCTGCACTTGGTGCAATCACAGCAGAAAACCCTTCTCCTAGACATTCCTCGGGGGCAGACCACACCACCTCGGAAACAAACAAACAGCACATGCAGCAACAGAGACAGGCGTTCATCGCTCACTTACCTGCATACATCATGACAACTTGTTCCCATCTCACCATGCAGAGGCGCGTAGCGAGTAACAATCCGGTCCATGTGCTGGCTTGGCATGGAAGGCAACCCTTTCTTTTTCGCAGCGCTACGCGCCTCCACATCCAGTGAAGAGATCCCGGACAGGGAAGTCAGAAGGGCAGTTACTCTTCGGACCTAGCGGCCCTGCTTTAGCTGCACTTGGTGGTTCCCCGCTTGGCTGTACCACGAACAAAGGAATCCTCAATCAGTAAGAGAGAAAAGATGAATTAAAGAAAAGCGGGGCTAACCCGGCAGATCACACAAAAGATGCAAACCGGGAGCAGCCCCGAAAAACATTACAACAAACGGGCAAAAGAAGGGAAAGCGGATCAAGGGTACGCAGTACCAGCACATCGAATATCATAAGTAATAAACGACAAACCTTACCCGGCTGGCCCCCGTGTCACAGTGGCAGTACAACGGAACAACTCAAACAATTGTTTTCCTGTTTGTTTCATCAACAACCAACAAACGGTTTCTTTCTGGGCCAATGGAAGGGAGAGAGTACAGCATATTCTCAGTGAAGGAAGAAAGAAGAGAAAGACTAGTAAAGGACTAGAAACAGAACAAAGGAGAGATCTAGCACTGTTATTCCAAGTTCCGGCACATCAGCAGATATACTCATTCATGACAGACAGGAAGCACCGCTCGGAATAGCAACAACGACTACCCGCCGCAGCTGGCACAGGAAAGCAACACAGAACAAAAAGGGGAAGCTCTCATTAATTAGTTGATGAGGAACGCAGTAACTCGACCCGTTGCTTCTCTGCTTCTTGTTGTTATGAGCTGCTACCGGGGTCAAATGTATCCCTTGGGTTCCTCTTCCCAGCATTAGTAGCTAAGTACGCCCGCCTGTAGCTGTCTGTCAAGTATCTATCTTTTCCGTCTGGGAATTGCTATGCATGATGTGTGCAGGTATGTGGCTTAGCAGTCTTCCTGTCCTTTGCTGTGATGTCTTTTATTTGTATAGAAAGGGAGGAAAGTATTCCGAGTGACCGAAGCTATCCTCTGCTGTTAGGATCCGTACTGTCAGCTTCTGTTTAAAGAGTCTTCTTTCCAAGCTATTAAAACGGACTGTACATGATAGGTAAGTAGGGTGAAGTAAGCAAGCTTGGCAGTTGTTAGTGCGAGTGAAGGCGCAAGCTATGTGTTGCTTAGAGACTCTCTGCCCTGCTTTTGTGTATGCCCGGGATTCCTTGAAGTGTAGCCCGACCCAATGGTATCATACTGGGGCGGATAAGAACTCGAGGGGATAGAGCACAAGATCACAACAACAGCAACGTACCGTAGCACATTCCATCAGGGAACCCAACTCAGAAGGAGATATAGAGAGGGATAACAAGAGATAGCACTCAGCTAGCAACACCTGGGAAAGACCGCTTCACAACAGCAGTTAGAACAGCTACAACAGAAAGCTTCGATAGGCAAAAGAAAGATAACAAGGAAAAGCAAGAGTTTCAGTAAGATTAGGTTGGGTTGTAGGTGAACAGTAGAACTCTGTTTAAAACATATAAAAGTTGTCCTCCTAGGCAAAGCCTACTCCCTTAGGTTAGGAAATGGACTTCACTAGCTGACAGGCTGGAACAGAGGCTGGCGCGGGGGGGGGAGTAGGCGGGCGGTGGAACTCTTTCAAAAGGAGGAGTTTGATCCTCTGGCTCAGAAGGCTTGTTACAACGCTGAAGCCTTATTTGATTATAAGGAAGATTTTGTCCCCAACTTTTTGGATTAACGGGCATTTTCGGGGACTAGCCCTTTCCTCCCTTCCCGTTGCTAATTCAATCGCCTTGGTTTTTCCAAGAAAGGGGTGATAGACCAAAACTAGAATAATAGTGTAGATGGACCCAACCTTACCTTCCATCCACTCCGGCTTAGCTTTCAACCGGTCCTCCTCATTATAGGTTAAAAACGTCTAGTCGACATAATGCTTGGCGTTTACCTGATGGTTCCCCAAGCCCCTGAGCTCATCAATGAAAGGATTCCATCTTTCACAGCGAGTTGTCCCGAAGTCCCGCTTGAGCATAGTGAAATGCCTTTGACGGCTATCAATATCGTGCTCCCAGTCGTCATGAAGAGCCAACTGGAGAGCACGTTTGATATCCTCGGGGTCCGCGAGAGTTATCCCGCGTTCATGCAAGAGAATGTGGGCTTTCCGTACCATGGCCGCCTCCAAACTCTCGCAGGCGTTTGTGATCTTCTCTACCTCGGCAGAGACGCGGGCGTGCTCTTGTGCCCGAGCCTCCCTTTCCCCACCTTCACCAAATGGTTGATCCAGGTGATTCTGCTGTTGAGCTGCTGGGGCAGGAGCGGGAAAGGCATTGGATGGCCCCGCCTGTTCCCTCTGAATCGGTTGATTGACCGACGAGCTACGCCCGGAACTGGCCGAATCTTCCACCATATCGGACGTATAAGTCAACCACTCAGAAGAGGTCCCGGCTTGGTGATTCACTATCTCCCCAGGCGAACCCGTCACAGCATATGCAAAAAATATAGTACCTACATCCGCGCAGAATGTACCAAACCCTGTTAAAATATGGCTACGTAGAAGAATTAGAAATAGGGATACTTGACAAACAA